TTTCGTCAAAAGGTTCCGCTTCTCCCTCTACAAATGAGGGAAGACTTGGATTTGAGTTGCCTTGGTCCAACCAAGAAAAAGATGGGAGAAAGAAGACTAACGAAGACTAGAAGACATAGTTTATGAGATCCAGAAAGTTCAGCAGCTCCTCGCATCCCCAACTACGAGTGCCACATAACATCACATCATAGTAGGCATCCGTCAGAAAGCCGTGCTGAATAGCGTCATCCCCAAGCACTGTCCGAACAAGCTCAGGCATGGTCCATTCCGGGGGTCAGACCCTCCCGGCTTCATGCACACACCTGGTGTATTCATCACAAACTTGATAAAAGACTTTGTCCAAGTCAGGTGGAGCACTTTGCGCGTCGGACGCTGTTGAAGAACTAGTTGATGTAGCCGAAGAAGGGAAGGCTCTGAAAGACGTATCCATGATATCGTTAATATCGCTAAGCGTTGGATTACCATACAGGACGATTTGATTCATTTGGTTTGGTTCATTCTTTGACTGCTCTGCTCCCCCCAAACAAAAAGAGAGACTTTTCTTGGGATGCCTTGGTTTTTCCAAGAAAGGCATGGGAATAATTGGACGTAACATTCTTTTGCTTCTCTTACGAGAATTTATCAATCGCTCGAGAGATCTTCTTTTACGATATTTCTCAGTGAACCTGACGCAGGTAGACGCATCGAATTCACTGCAAACTCTGTCGCGTAGAAAGCCCTATTCAATTGCCTACTCTAACTCCGTCTCGTACTCTCATTCTATCAAGCATCGTAGGAACCCAGTTCTTCTAACACTTGATATACTCAGCAATCGAATAAGTATTGAATGAGTGACTGAGATCTAATGCCAGTCCCATCGAACTCACTCAAGGACTTAACGGACAAGAACTTGAAACCCCGTTGTCGAATATTTCCTACTAGGCAAGACATAACTAAAAGACTGAACACGTAGAAAGTAGAAAGAAGACTGATCTCCCTCTCCAAGGAAGCCGGGGAAGGGGAAGCCAATACCAAGGTTCTCACGCATTTTGCATTTGTCTTCCCAAAAAGCGAGACTTTCTACCCGGAACATACTATTTCGAAACTTGGATTTTTGGATAGTTCCTTTATAACAAGAGCTACACTCCTTTACAAGAGCTAAGGCTGCCTTTGTTTTTCTAAAATCCTTCCTTAAGAGTCTGAAAAAAGAGCTTCCAACCTTGCCTATTCCACGCTTGTTGATCTAATGTCAACTTCAATGAAGACAATTCCAATAGAAGAATAGGAAGCATTTGTCTTTCTTTCCACTGAAACCCCTCCCTAGCTTAGTCCTTTCAGGAGTATAGGTGGATAGGTCGCTTTTGACTTTCCCTGTGCGATTCGGAGATGCTTAGGAAAGAACATCAAACCCGGAAGCAAAGACTAGGACGGGCGCTGTTTTCATCCAACTAGACAGATCGTATGAGAAGAAGAATACCAATTCGAAATCAGGGAAATCTACGAATGAAGAGGAGAAAGAGAAAGCTTGATTCGACCAGTGTCACGCTTCATGGCGGGTACGCAATGGAACACAGAGCAGAGGGGATAAGGAACGAAGTTCCGTCCTTCTTCTATGAGATGAGATGGCGCGATGAGAACTCCTAGCCCGATTGGACTACTTCTTTATCCAGTGCCTCCACCAGAGGACCCCTAAAAAAGAGCATTATCCCTGATCGATCTTCCAATCCAATGCATAGAATGCATTAATAAATAGATTCCATATTTGTTCTCCCTGAGGCCTCTCCTTCTGCCAGATCGATTCCTTCTTCTGAGTCAGTTTTTTCCTACTCCCTTCTTCACTCTATCAAGCGACTAGGGCAAACTCAGAGCTCTATGCACCCGCGAAAGCAAGAGAACAGAACGTGTACCCTTCCTTCTCCGCCCACGACTCCTCACTCGGCAATCAACATTTCACGATTCAGAACTAGACAACATTGGAGAATTCTTTCTTGGAAAGCAGAACCAGAATCTTTTTGTCAAGTACAGATAGTTACTGCTCGAATGTGAACAGTGGAGCTCGCATGGAGAATAAGGTCGGTCAGCCAATCTCTCCATCACTGGACACGCTAAACAAAGGATCATTTTGTGTGCATCCCGCCTTATTTGTAAGGGGGAGACCTGCAGCTTCGGACGGATAGGGCACTCTTGGTGGTCTCTATCTCAGTCGCGGGGAGATCGCCATCGTCCCCAGGTCTCTCGAACCTTATATACGTCATTTCCAATGTCATGAATCCCTGACTAACTATCTGCTATCTGCACGAAAGCCTTGTATGAAAACCTACCAGCCATAGGCAATCAACTGGTACTGAGCCTGAAGCTCTAGTCACAACCAATGCCAATTTGAGATATTGAATCTCAGATTGATTGGAACACGCCTTCGATACTGGCAAATTAGGAAAGGCTTTACGTGTACACGAGTAGCAATAGATGACTTCACTCCTACCAAACTGGGTCTACCTGCCAAACCGTGAGCACTAAGTCTTAAGAGAGAGCAAGGCAACAAAGCAGCCGGAGCGGAGAACAAGATCCCTTCTGAGAGAATCCAATCTTAGCTCTTAAGTCGAGGCACTGAAAGTGTTAGCTAGTCCACTCTGCGAGAGAAGATACACGGAACACGAAAGCAATCAAAACTACAGAAAATCAGTGATTAAGACCAGACAAGGCGGATATGGCTTCCTGCCCGCCTACGACCTCGAACCGAACTTGGACCAGATCCATCAAGACGACTCCTTATCTGATTTTTAGCTCAGAACCAGGGCACGCCTTTCTGTCTTTCTTCCCTCAAGGTACAAAGGTCTCTCGAGCCTTAGCCCATTTTATCACACTTCTTCTTCTTCGAACTAAGGGGTCTTTTTGAAAAGACCAAGCCCGCTGGATCAGTTTGAGATGGGACCTTTGATTCCTCTTCAAATAGTCAACGCCTTTTTCATCCACCTTGTGATGAATCATATGAATGGTTTCAATAAGCAGATCTGCTGCCATCCTTTCATTGGTCTTTCTCGTAGACCATCGTCAGGGATCGCCCGAGACCGCTAACCACGCTTGTTTAAGCTACTTCTAAGCCTTGCGTAAATCGATTATTCTTATCCATAGTATGGATCGATGCTAGCCCAATAGCTATAGCTAAAACAGCGCCTCCCCTTTCAGAATGACCTTTCTTTACTAGAATAGAGCCTCTGACTAGTGGACATCATTCCTTTCGAAGAGTGGACTTCTATATAGGGTGATCTTCTGGTTTTCATTATCTTTGTCACCAGGTATCAGTCTAGCCTTTGACTAATACGATTTATCACGAGGTGGTCAAAGACCGCGGCGCTGTTGCAGTTTGAAGGCCTGCTCTTAGGAGAGAAGACAAGGGGGGAGAAGAGAGCTTGAACGAATGTTTGTGATCGTCTCCCGTAGCTAAGAGTTCAGATAGACTAGTTTGGTGCGGGTAGCAGCCTTGCTCTTTAGCTTATAGATGCAGGAACTCAGTAGCTTAGCGAACGCGGAAAAGGCGATCTCTCTATTGAAAGAAGTAGTTCCTTGTGGTCATTCACTTTCAGACCCCTTTCATCACTATCCGGGGCGGGCCCTTTCGTCGGTGAAGTCTGATCTTTTGTTAATCCAAGAGGAGCGAATTTGGCGCTACTATTTGCTATAACAAGAAGACAGCGTGGCCCTTTGAGACTGAACTTCGATGCCCAACTCGTTTAAGTCAACTGATCACCCCGACGGATCTATCATAGGTTTAGGTTTACCTTTAGACGAATAGAATGTTGATCTTCGAATCACTCGGGAGAATGAAAACCAGAAGATAAACCTGTGTGTGGGGATATAGAAATAGAATCTAAACCCTCTCTTCGAGTAGGAGAGGATTCATAAAGAGAGACTCGCTTCCCTTCTATTGTAGTAGCCTTGGTTTGGTTTTTCCAAGAAGAAGACGCGGGATGAAGCTTAGACCGAGTCTTGCCTACTGTAGATAGGGTAAAGGGTTCCCTGCTTCTATACTTGTTCTCTTAGCAATCACCCCTTCTGTCTGAAAGGGCACAGGCCTTTCGAAAGTCTATCTAAGAGAAGACAAAGGGGAGAGCTACTAGCTCACAAACTTGAAAGACAGAAGGATTTGTGTTTGTGAATGAGAAAGTCTCTCACCAGAAGGCGTAGAGGGCGTGGAGGAAGGAAAAGCAAAAACGTGGGATGGGCAAAGACCACTGAAAGATTGATTTCCCAATGAAAGATGGATTTCTGGGGAACTCTAAGCTACTCAGAAGAGTTTTTCGCTATTGGACTTATAACACTAAGCCTTACTCGTAGCTACACAGAAAGCTACTACAGTCGGGCTAGGCTCCGTATTCGCTGACGGATAGAGTTCAGCAAGCGTGGTTGGCAGTAGGCACTCTTTCTCCTTTGCCTCAAGTGTGGTTAATTCAGCACTTGCATGCAATATCTTTGAGGTGCCTTTTGTTAAACGAAGGTTCTCTCAAGTATGCTTTGTGGAAGGGAGAGGCATACAGATGACAAAGTTGGTGTCACACGTAATCATTGATCGGTCTGTCCGCTGAAAGCGAGAGGAATGGGAGTGGCTCAACCGACGGGAAAGTAGGAGTGGCTCTACTCTTTATCGATCAAAATCTCGCATGCTCGTGCATAAAAAGTATCACCTATTCCTTGACTTCCCCAAGCATCCTTTTAGAGCTCAGATGAAATAGCTGGTCTCTTGTCTTTCCAGCAAAATCAAGGAATTTCGTATACGAAAATCCAAGTATGTTCTCCCGAATCAGCTTCTCTATGCGTGCCCCAAATCACCGTCAGCGCCTTTCTGCGATCATGTGGCTCCATGAAGAAAATCAATCCAATAAACAAGAAAGAAGGGTAGGAAGACACTTTTTGAGGTCTATCTCTACTAAAGTAGTCGGTCTAACCTTCGGTTCCCGTAACCAAGTTTGTCTTTCTCACTCCTTATGTACTTTTTCTGACTTCATCCATACTTTTTGACTTTCTTTGAAATTGTGTTCAACAAAACCCTCTACTTCTAACTAAAGGCGAACAGCCGGCATTGCATTGCAAGCAAATAGATAGCCCCCGCCCTGACTAGTACTAATTTAGCCGTTGCGAGCCGGAAAGCGGTGAGTCGCGAAAGGGACGCTTGCTTAAATTATATATAATAATAATAGACATATAATATTCTATATCTATCTATAAACAATAATCAAAAAAAGACAATAGATCAATCCTTTTTTTATCCAATTTGTCATTCCTGGGAATAGGAAGAAGCAGATAGAGCAAAGGCCTCCTCTTTCCATCCGCTCTTCCCTAAGTGAGCGAATTGCATGTAGAGATCCGTAAGGGCTTATAGTTTAATTGGTTGAAACGTACCGCTCATAACGGTGATATTGTAGGTTCGAGCCCTACTAAGCCTACCACCCCCCTCTCTTCACCTGAGACAAGGCAGTCGAAGTACCCGCCGCCCTTTCGATCTAGTCCCACCAAGGAGAAGTTGAGCTGAATTGGCATCCGCCTGAGATGGGTTCTTTTAAGATTCATGTTGATGCGGTTCTCTAACCAGGTTATCACAAAGAAAACATTGGAGTGGTGGGTATAGATTGGGCTACTCATAACTGGAAGAGGATCTATTTACGCCCTTTTTTCGGTGGACATGGCGGAGGCTCATGCACTTACACTTAGGAAAGGTTCTGACCTGGCTTGTTCTCTACAGCTATCTTCTCTTTGTATGTATGAAAACAGATTCATCTCAGGTCTTGAAATTTCATAGTCAAAAGTCGTCTACAGATCGCAGTCTGAGGCCTATTGTTAGCGATGTGCAGCAACTCCTGATGTCCTACCACAGCTGGTCGGTATGGTATAAAGGGTGAACAGATTAGCCAATCTTGAAAATAGAGTGAAATCAATCAACTGGCATACCTTTGTTTGGACATACCTCGAATCTAGCCTGCAATCCTTTGATTGCTTGTTTGACTCCTTCTACCATATTCCTTTGTCTTTGCACTTCAGTCCCGGATCGACTAGTTGTCTTCTTTGCTATAGCTTGACTACGTGATCGACCTATAATCAGTCTTTTGTTTGCTGGCTTGAGTCCAGAACTACTTCTTTGCTAGCCTGAGTCCGCGTGATTTCTCTATCTCATTATAAGCGCCGAATCCCTACTTATTGTTGCTAGCAAATGAGAAAATCATCAGTCTTTTACTTTGACAGCGACCGCTAAGCGGAATGTCAGCCTTCAAGTGACTTCCTAGCTGCTGCTTTCTCTATCTCATTAACTGCGGAATCCCCATGAGTTTCCTGCTCGCAAAATGGAGAAAGACTTTTTGTAGAGTAGCTGGTTGTTTCCACCAGTCAAGCTTGGGATTCTGGAAAATCCCCAGTTTCCGGTTTGTTTTATTTACTAAAGTCAATAGGTCAGGGAAGAGGAAAAGACTTTTTGAGACTTTGAAGCGGACGCCAAAACGTAGGCTCCTGGGCCGGCTCTTTCAAGGGCCACAGAGATCCGTTGAATCAAGCCCCTCATGAATGGGGGTTAGGGCGGGGAAGAAAGCTCTTTCTGGACTTTAGGAGGTTGAGGGTCAACCTTTGAAGAGGAACCCTCAGCGTGTTGGGATATCGGAGCTACGGAATGGACCGGAACTCCTGGTTGTAGTGAAGGCCCTGTCGCCTTCGAAGGTGGAGCCTGCAGCCAACTTTCAAAAGCCGCTGGAGTGGGAGAACTCCGTCCTTGCAAGACTTCAAGATTGTCCAGTCCAACCGCGGCCCTCCTTGAGTGGTCACGGTCGTTCTAATCGACTGCATCTCAGTAACAATATTATCAATCTTGCCATTCATACCTCGCAGGTAGTTCATGACATCCGTAGGAGAGTACGTGGGCGCCTGTTCGGTGGTTGTCGCCGGACCGGAGGCGGCAAAACCAACCTGGTGGAACTGAAGGTAGAGAAGTCGAAGTAGCTGTCTCTGAGAAAGTTCCTGTGGGATTCGTCGTTCCTGACTCGCTTGACTTGTTATTTTATTCGGCCTAGGCCCAACATCCAACAGGTATCAAATAAGCCCTATGTTTGGGATATTGACTAGCCGAAAGTTCCCTCGTTTTCGATGAATTGGATTTGAAACTCAAACGGCTTGACTGCATTACCTTCGTAACCTTCCCTTTGTCCTTAACTGCTGACAGCAATTAACAAGTCATCCCGGGCGGGCATCATTTATGGATAGAAATAGGAATGAAGCCATTTGCCGACAAGCTCTGACTGTTCAAAAGACATTGACTTTGTAACCTCAGGTCTTGTTTGGTCTGGAGTGCGGTTCAAAGACCAGGTATGTTTCTGAGAAGACAAGCTACTGATGTGCGATTTGACATCACAACCTTCCGCGGTGTAGTCCTGTTAAGTTAAGTAATCAGTCTCAAATCGAACTCTCACTTCCGCCTATGAGCTAGAGTCGGCTAGACTTCAAATCAAGCTCCTACTGATATCTAGTTCCGTTCCGTCAGGGGCGACAATCATTCTCCAATGAAATGTCCAATTGAAGCAAACTTCGATTGAGCAATTCAAGTGACTAAGGGCGAGGGGGTCCAATCATTGCAGTTGAAAAAGAAGCGCTATAAAGCCTATAAGAGCTGTCAACTCCTGATATAGCCACATACGTAGTAAAGAAGGGCGGAACCCCTTATTCATAGAACTACTAGCATAGCAGCAGGAGGGGATTGTGATGCCTCGGAAAGAGACATTGCACAATTGAAGTAAGTAATCGAGAGAGAGCCGTCGGTCACGGATTTCATCATGGCACCATTGCTCTATGAGTCAGAAGGATTGATGGCTGGCTGAACATGGGGTCCACCCACCGTAGCCCGAGACGCATAGGCATCTCAAACCCACGAGAGACCTCTCAGCAAGCCTGCTGGAATAGGAAAACCAAAGGAAAGGAAGGGCAAGGTTTCTTAAACAGCAGGAAAGCCTTCTGAAACCTGATTATTATTAGCGAGACATCTAACTAATATTCTCTGCCTTCCTCAGTCAGAGGAGGCTCGTCGAGACCTTGTGACAGGAAAGTTGCTAGGGAGAAGCTCGTCAGTGAAAATGCCTCAACAAAGGGGTAAAGGGACTACGTGAAAGCAGTAGCAGTAGTTGAGCCTGGAGTTTCCAAGAAGATCAGAAGGAAGCTTGAATTTAGCGCTAAGGGGGTAGAGATCAATGAAGTCAAGTATCTCTTCTTGTCCTCTTCTCTAGATTCGATGCTTTGACCTATGCTGTAGGTATGTATGGTATGCTAATTCGCTCTAAACCCCTTCTTTCCTACTGATGCCCTAGCTTTCGAATGGATTTGCCTCGTTGGTTTACGCTTTGTTGACGCTAGCGCTTTGAGTGCGTTAGGGCTGGCTTTCTGGCTCTTTCACTCGAAGTGATATAGAGTTTGAGTGAGGATTCGGGACTTTCTAGAGGTATATATCTCACTGACGAAAGTCAAATAATAGATGTGTCGAGCGCGGGCATGCTTCTCTTCATAAGTCATTCAATGCTTGGCTTCCTTCATTTAATACTTTTTAGGATGCAAGTCCAGGTGAACCATCTTCGACTAGCTAATAAAGTTCTAACACTCGATATTACGTAAAAAAGATCTCAGTCTGACTCTTCCAATTTCATTTGACGAGTTGGACAGGCGAATCAAGATATCAGTTAATGCTGAAGCAGCTTTTTCTTTCACAACTCTTTCTGTCATAACGGACCTCATGCGGATCTAAGCTCTCGTGTTCATACCTTATTCTACTATTGATCTTGTCGGCTAGCTCTATTCTAACTTGACTGACTTCCCTCGGTTCTTGCCTTCCAGATTGAATTGATCCTTCCTTTAGCTCGTAGATTAACGTTGTCAGTTGCGGATGACATTTCTCTTCTGTCTTCTTCTGTCTTTCAGACCCTGACTAATGTGGTTGGTACGCAATCTCGGGTTCCATACTCGGCAAGCGAAGCGCTCGGTCCAGTTCTCAGGCTAGAGGTCCAACCTCAACACTATCTCCGGTTCCAACGCTTCAGGCGTCAGGCTCAGGGAAAGCAGATGAGTTCGGTTCACTAGTCGAAGGCAAAGCAGAAGTCGTCAGACACTTTCGTTACATAGAATTAGAGCTACTCGCATGAAAACGAACTACTCGCTAACAAAGACTTGCTTTTCCTAAAGACATTCAAGTCAGTCTTGTCCAAGGCTGGTGCAAATCGAGTTAGAGACCGATCGTCGACCTTTAGAGGCTTCCCAACGGTATGTACGGACACTTCGTCCCTAACTCCTGGAGTGACCTTAGCTTAAGGAACTTATCTAACTCCAATCCATTCCACGATTCCATCCTTCTTGTGTGACTTTCATATAAACTGATCTCCTCATTCGCGCAGCACGCTCAATCGAGCGCCTCGTCCACTGGATCAGGGGATGAACTATACGCATGGACAAGGAGAAGGTCCGTGCTATCACTGAGTGGCAGGCCCCGACCAAGGTCAAGGAGCTGCAATCATTCTTTGGGCTTGCCAATTATTACGGCCCTTTCATCAAAGACTACCTCAAAAAAGAAAAGAGCAGCCCCGCTTACAGATTTGTTGAAAAGGGACCACAAGTGGCCCTGGTCTGAGACGTGCCAAGCAGCTTTTGTTACCAACCCAAGAGCAGAAGCAGCAACCAAGGAAGCAGCAATGAATGGGTTCAGCTCCTGTACCAAGGGGGAGAAAAGGATGAACCTTCGCCTTTCTTACATGAACCAAAAGGAAGGGCTTTATTGACCTAACTGAGAAGGAGACAGACAGGGTTCACCCGACCTGATCTTGAGTGAGAGAGGCAAGGAGCCAGGGAAAGGGCGAAGGAGACGGCGAGGAATCGTCCGCTCCCATTCAGTTCATGTGACGAACCAAACTAGGTCCCGAATTCTGCGAACTACCGGATCTAGATCAAGAGCTCCATTACGTCGTACGATAGATCGATCCGGAGAACTGACTTTCAGTTGTCAGTCATCCATTCTGCTTCTATCTAAAGTGATGCTAGGCTGCTTCACAGAGGTGCGCTTCGCTCGGCCACACGATGAACATGTTTTAAGCTAACTACATGTCGAGCGCTTAAGCGGAGCTTGTGGTCGCTCGTTCCTCGCTTGTTCCAATTCCAAAGAGCTTCAGATCTGATTCTACACTACATACGATATTCCATTCCGGCCCTCATTAGCTCTTCGCTTGCTTGGACAAAGCTTTTGCCTAGGGGCTTCCGAGCTCCCAAGCATACTATGGGCCTACCGCACTACTAGTCAGACCCCAACAGGCACCATGGTCGTTTTGTGGACCGAGACCATGGCGCCTGTTGAAATTAGAATACCGAGCTTCCGCTTTTCTAAGAAAGAAAACGAAGAAGAGTTGAGTGACTCCTTCGGAGCCTCGACCTAATTGAAGAGTTAAGAGAGCAAGCTCAGGTCTGAGGCAACGAGTGAAACCGCTGTCCAGGATGGGATTGATTGACTTCTAGAATAGATAAGCCTATACCGCATGTGGGAAGTTTTGAATTCGGGCTACGGCCGTTGTGGTGGAGCTAGCCAGCTTCCCAGATTCTCTTAGTTTCACCGGAGAACTTCTTGAAGTCATGAAGTCAGGAGACCACGCATAGGCGAACTTTGAACGTTGTCAATGCTGGGCTGGACCCTTTAAAGCACAGGCGCAGCAACACTTCGTGCCTTGATCCTTGAGCAACGACCAGATCTACGATGACACGAGATCGAAAAAGTCAACCTGACCGCTTTCTGAACCTAAGAAAGAAGAAGATTCGTAGCGATTTGAGAAAGGCTAGCTATAAAGCTTCAAACACAGAATGAATTGGTTGTGGGATGATGGAGAGATCCGGGGCATCAATAACACCCACCAGAAGCTTTGTTCGTAGCAGGGGCGTAAGGCGTAAGCAACAAGAACAAATCGAAAAGGGAAAGGAACTTGAACTTAATTGGAAACTGAAGATTCTCTGTAATAAAGAACGAAAGGAACCAAAAAGAATACAAGTTTCCAGCTGTTAGCTCTTTGAACGACTCCGATGCTATTTCATAAGATCTTATCCTAGCTGGTCTGGTGGGAATCCCCTTTTCTTCTTATTAAATAAGACTAGCCTTTCGCCTTCGAACACCAACTTCCGAAGTCTTTATTAGCAAATGTTGAAAGCCGCTAGTTGAACAAAATCTTGAATATCGTATTGTCAGCCCTGAACTACTCACTCTTGCTGCAGAGCTAGCATGAACATCTGCTTCGCGGAAGTCTGACCTTCATACGTCTGTCTTCTTTATCAATTGTAAGACCAGTCCCTTTGATTTTAAGGCTAAATCATCAATTGGACATGACAATTCCCTCGAACCATGGGTGACTTTTCCTTTATTTCAAATAGTTATATACGTATACGAAAGATGCACCCATCGGTCAAAGTAATATAATAATAAAATATTACTAGTCCAAGGGTAAACCTGTATAATGTCATTATTAATGCAAAAAGAGATTTCGATACCCCAAATAGGATTGAAACCTTACGCCGCGATTATCATGTTAACGGGACTAGTGACTTCGTCTTTCCTTCATCACTCTGGTATGCTCCGATTTGTCGATAGAGGGAGACCTACAAAACGAAAGACTGACTGACAGTCTGATTGCCTTAGAAGCCATAACTCATAACTCACCCTTAGGCGAGCGAAGGGACTCCCCATCCGTTTCTTGATTCGATACCAGTCGTGATTCCCCGGTCGAGGTGCCCACATTGGATACTCATCTCGAAAGTCAGCTTGGGATGTCGAGTGAGACATCAATTTAATAAGAATAAGGGAAGGTCTCGACGAGCCACCGCCTGACATGGTTAGATTGCCCTATGATCTATCTGCTCATCCGGATGATGCCCAGACTAAGCTCTTTTCTTTGATGGAAAAATGCCCAGAAAGGAAAGCAAAAAAGGCGTTAATCCAGAAAAGACCCTGCTCTTAGCAAGTTTCAGGTTTGAAATTTGTGCACATGAAAAAGGCTGACGACTCATAGGTTATGCCCGTGAATCAGATCTGGACTGTTCCGGACAGTTGTGCAAGAGAGAGCTGCTGCCCTAGTCGACAGTTTAAGCGGTTGGCAATCAGTTCTTTCCCAAAGAAGCATTTCACGATTTTCCGATCTATGTCATATTAACCGATTCAGCGACATTAGCATTAGCCTCCGAAGACATGATCAATAGTAAAGAAGTCAACATGGTACGAATGGGATTGAGAAGTCAACTCTCGCCCTGTACCACCACGCGCAATAAGCCAAAGAGAACCCGAGACATTTCTGTCAACAAGCCGTGTCCTTATTGAGCTTCAAACCGAAATCAATCGGTGGCAAAGCGCTCCGCATGACCCCAATCCGGAGAACACGAAGACAGAAGCATGTCTCGCACCATACCCATATGATAACAAGTGATTAATCTTCCATCTGGGAACCTTAACCAAACCTGAAATGGGAGTGGTAGGATACTGCCGGGAGAGACCGCCACCGTGCACGCATGGCGCAGAAGTGGGTCCCAAGGAACCCGCGGAAGCAAAGACTGTCTAGGTAGAGTCAAGGGATTGAACTTTGTCTCGATTGTTTGGCATTAAACCAAAAAACTCTGTCATTCGGCATTCGGCTTTGCCATCGAGGAAGCGCTTTGCTGCTGGTTTAGCCCCTTGAAAGGGAGTTGATGTTCTGTTCGGAAATGAAACCAGTGAAAATTGCCCAGTTCGCTTAGCCCTGCCCTTAGTCAGTCAGCATTCCACTTTTGTCTATCTTATAGATAGAAGATCACGAACCGGAGTCATTGGATCTCGCTCAAAGACTAGACTAACTAAGCGCTAAAAGGACCGGTCTGAAAGTGCAAGATCCGATTCAGAGTGAATAGGCACTGCAGCTCTGGGATCTATTGAGCAAAGAACTGTCTCTGCCATCTAACCTGCGCACTCCAATCAATCTAAAGAAAGGTCTCAACGAGCCTGATTCACGCACAGCTCTATTCTGCTTTCAATCTATCTCAGAAAGTGGTACAGACCAAAGTGATATCCTACTGCTTTACATGATCTTCCTTCGATCCGAAGCTCTGTAGCGCTCATTGGTACAGTTAAGGCACCATTTGGTTCCCGACAGGTCTGTCCGCCTGAGAGGCTTTTCTCAATCTCAGTCCCAGATCCACAGAGAAGCCTTCTAGTGATCAACTCATGGGATCCTTACAAGCTCATATGCCATCAAAAAAAGGAGGAGAAGACGATTTGAATCTTTATAAGACACGATTCTCGCCATCTATTTCATCTTCCTCGATAGCAGGCGTCCATCTGAGATCAGAATCCGATTTGCAAGCAACTGACCTGACATAGTTACTGGACGAGGAGCGGGAGTAAGACAAATCAGCCAGCTGTGGCCAACATCTTCTTACTTATACTATTAAGCTTTGCACTTCTTCCTTATCTAAATAGGCCTTCTAACCCGGTATGAGAGGCAGCATTCTATATCTCCTTTGTTAGTAGGAAATAAGCATTACCAATCTCTGGTTGCATAGAATGAATCAACCAAGACATGACCAAGGAATTGTCTGAGTCCCACTTTGCATATGCGGGATCAGAAATATCTGGCTCCTTGCGTTTCCCAGTCAAGTAGTCCACCATCCCCCTACTTTTGATTGACAAGAGAAGAGTGCAGACCGTGACCAGGCAAGATAATTGCTTCCATCGAGCTTCACAGTAGTTATCTGAAGCGAAGGATTCTCATTCAAGGCTCCAACACGGCCTAATCCCTCACTATTACTACTGTTAGAAACTTGGCTAACCTCCGACATGGTTCTAGGCCTGTCTAAACTACTCCAAACAGAAGCAACTTCAATAAAAATCACCACAAGACAACCGCAACGAAAAGGCCTCTTCTCTTCATTTCCCGAGCCTCTAGTGGGTTAGAGACAAGGACTATTCCCACTAACAAAATGAATCATCCAAAAAGGTTTTGAAAATCCAATGGCTGAATCCTTTACTGATAAGGAATGACCCCATGAACCGTATTCGTCTGCTTCTTCTTCCTCGAGTGCTTTAGTAGGGAAAGGGCCTAACTGCTGTTTTAGATCCGCTTTCTGCTTCACTTCAAAAGAATGACGTAGGTAGACTAGAAAGAAGAGTTTAAGGCTCAAGGCATAGTAAATACAGGCAATTTCTCTTACTTCCTTTTATTCTGCTATAGGGGATGGGGATGAACCCAACTTTATAGCTTTGGATGATCCAGACAGTCTTTTTGACGTACTTTGTGAGACATTCGCCGAGTTGATGGAAGCAAGCGGAACCGCCTTGCCATCGAACTGGTCTCTCCAAGAATTGACCCGGGAGGTGATTGTGGAAGAGGTGGTTCAAGACCCCTCTTATCTAGCGGATGTCTACTCTAATCTTGTAGAATGTTGATTTCATAGTTGTTATTGGGAACAGGCTTTCGACGTCATTTTCTTACTACATGGTTTTCAATAATTAGTTCCAATTCTTTCTAATTGTCGGTACCTTCTTTTCTTTGTCCGTGGTCCACCGCATATCGTATCAAGCTCATCTGTCCTTCGACTTACTATCTGTTGAAAACGTCTTTGGTGCTATTGTAGAATCCTTTCGGGAAGGTCTCCATTCTTCCATTGTCGTCCAAGTCGAATCACTGCTTAAGGAGTTATCTGGCACTAGGAAAAAGTAATCTTTGCAAAAAGATGAGGCCCCCCGGGAAATTCCTGTAGGACAGATCTCAACAGACTCTGTGAACGAAGCTACGTCTGTAGCCTTAAATGGGGGAAGAATTGGGGTCCACCACATATCGTATCCAGCTATTGCATTCTTAGTTATGGGTTATGAAATCCATGATAGAATAAGATTCTATGTCGATTTAGCAAAGCAATGTCTTAAGCCCGCCCCAAGAGCTCGACGGTAGAGCAGTCGGCTGACTGGTCGTAGGTTCAAATAGTGACTTCGGGGTTCTCTTTTCTTCATTCTTTAATTCATAAAGAAAGATAGCAAGAGGAAAATGAAGTCAAAGACCCTGGGCTTGAACTGAAGAATAGAATCTTCCAGGATGTGATCTAGCTCCTAAAGCAAAAGCGAAAGCGACTGATCGAGCGATACGAATCCAAGGAGATCGATCACAGGCATGTGGTGAACCATACCGAGAGAAAGAAAGTACAGGATAGATAGATACCATAGGCTCTGCAAGACCTGATGAAGTCAATCAGACAAAGTCGATTATCTCATGGAGTGAGCAAAGACCAGAATTCGTTTCGTTGGACGGATCCTGAGGCATTGAACTCCCGGCTGCATGGGAGATCTTAAAGCCTGGTGAAGAGGTATCTGAGAGATTCGAGGGCTTTAGCCTACTAAAGATTGCCGGAAAGTGAGATTTCATCTCACCTACGAGAATCTGTACTCGATCCATGTCAGTCGGATTCAAGGGAATCTTGTTATCTTCAAAAATGCCCCCACACAATAAACAACTCTTTATACATATAAAAACACCTTCGTTTAACTATAAGCGATAGGTACTCTCTCTTAGCAACCGTCAAATCCCATCATGCCTGGCTCAAATCAGCAATGAGTTTTGGTTTTGACCAAAGCCACAGGAAGAGAGGTCAGTTAGCAAGTACCATTATTTTCAAGGGTAGATATCTCTTCATGCATGGCATGATCAAAGTTAGGATCAGACAGAGCTGACTCTAGCATATAGAGAGTTTGGTTCATGCAAGGAGGATATAGTCTAGTCTAAGAAAGGCTGGATGGATTAAAGAGGAAGGGCTGCTTTGATATTTGATAGAGCAAGGAACGATAAATTCTCGATGACAGGGATGGAACAGAGCTAGCTTATAAATTGCATATATATATAGGGTGGACATGAATGCCCCGAATAGGCTCTTTTGAAGTCAATTTTTCCTTCTTCCCCCTTCCCCTCGATGGGATAGGCTCTTAGATGGACATGGACAGAATGCACCTTATAGAAAGTAGCGAGTCTTGTCCTCGTTAGGGTTAGGCTGACCTCTTATGATTCCCTTTCTCCTCTCGTACTTATGATAACTTATCAAGTCCCTCTCGCTCTCGGACGAGTGGAAAGAACTCCCTTCCAATCATTAAATTGACAAAAGTGTCTTTTCAAGTATATATAGAATAGAGACTGCTGTTCACATAGCCTAGGTGCTACCACAGGAATTCGTAGCAAGGATTTGACTTTGCCTCAGACAAAATCAAAACGGATTGAACAGGACAACCGGGAAGGGAAGCATAGATATTGATTTGAACAAAGGAACTGAAACCGGTACCAGAAACCAAACAAGAGATGGAATTCCAGATTGAACAGATGACCGACCTACAATAAGACTCTTTTCTTATTCCTAATTCCATTCTCTAAGACGAATTAAAGGGATGTCTCTAAGCAGCCAAGGCCAAGAGCAAGCAAGAGTAGTCCTATCTGCCTAGAAGGATTCGATAAAGAGAATGTGAGTGGTGAGTGGGCAGGAGATCAATAGACACAGAAAGAGAAGACCAAAAAGAGCAGAAGGCACTCAGTTGTTTATGTGAAATCAAGGAGCAGCAGGTTCAACTTTGACACTTTCCCGAAGAGAGCTCAAAGCAATAAGATGAAAGATGGGATGAGATGCTAGCCTTAGCGCAGAAGATCAATCATTGAGTCTTAGGCCACTACCGAGCAGCAACGGAGGATCATAAACTGCCTGTACTGCCGAGATGATCCCTACTTGAAAAGGCGGAGACAATACCTCTTGTTGCGACAAATCGAGTTTCAAAAGCCAATTTCTCAATCACATTTTCAGGGTACACCAAAGAGCCACCGGACCCATGAAAGTCCCCTTTTTGACTAATATACAAGGCCTTTGCCAGGATGTCTTTCATCAAGCAAAAGAAAAAAACAGAAGGGCAGTAAATGAAATGAACTAACCCAAAAGGATGATCTCGGATTGACAAATGAGTCCCCATATATGGAGACTCATTTCCTGAAATTCCGTAAGAAAGAAGTAGAGACTTCCGCTGAAGCATAATTTCTTTTCTGCTTAGAGAGATTTTCCATACTTTCTGCATTCAGTTCTAGTTTTTGGTTAGTAGAGTGACGCCCCAGCTGCTCTTAACTAAAAGGCCCCACGAAGCGCAGAACTCCGATAAGGGATCCTTTTTTGTAGGTTAAGTGGCGGAGCGTTCACCGGTCCCTCTTGGCAAGAGTGTCCTTTCTTATCTTCCGTCTTGATGAGTGGGGGAGGTAGCCGAATTAGGATATCACTACTGGACGGGCTGCGCAAGAAATTGAGATCCTCCAGACAAACAACTTACTTCATATCATGAATATCCTTCGACTCTTTCAGATCTTCACTTTCTTTGACTTTTGAATCATCCTCGCTCTCGAGGGAAAAATCAGAGTTGAAGCTGATTCTATCAAAAAAAAAGCTTGGGCATCTTTCGATGAGTAGGTCCGGAAAGGATACTGATCCCTATGTGGTTAACATTTCCCTGAGGTGTCTAGGGGCCTTATGGGCAAGTAATCCATTCCTTATTGTGCATTTCGATGTAAATAAGAAGAAGAGCATTCTCTAGTTTCGAATCTAGTCTCGGCATCAATCCCAGTCCGCGCTTAGAAAGCTTTTCTTCTCTAAAAGACGGATTCTCGCATTTCAGTGACCAAGACAGTGATTCGACATATAATAGTAGGTGTACCGCGGTTCTCTCTTTTGGTTGTCATGAAGGGAGTTTGTCTTTTCCCTTAGGTTTAGCGAGAGATTCCCTGGGGTCGGGTAGCTCTTTAGGGAAGACCTAGCGGGTTCGACTTTTTAATGGAACCGTATAGTATAGGGGGGCAATACGAATACCTTCCTTTCTGATAAAGTCTATTTAGTCTTTTTCGATACCAACCCAAGGGTTTCCATCCGATCCTGTCCCCGATCTTCGATCCCCTGCTTCATACAAAGCGGTTATCAACAAATCTCCTGCGCATTTCGAGTGAGAAGTCCTTCCTAGACGAGTAGGAGAAAGCTAGGGCGAAAGCAGGAATTTATTAAAATGATAATTAACAAAATTGTAGTACAAATATAGTACCAACTGACAGGAAAAGAACTGCAAAGCATGAAGAGTCGAAAGAGCAGCTAGTAGTGAGGGCATCAATTAAGCAGTAGTGAAATACCAGCATCAACATAAAGTCAAAAACTTGTGACCATAAGCGAGAAGGAGATTTCACTTTCAAGTCAAGCCGGTGTCAAGCCTTAACTTCAGCTGTTTTTCGATAGCTATCTTTCTTAGCCCTCAGGCAGAGCGAAGCATCCGGGAGCCATAGCGCGTAGAATGTGTATAGAGGAGTGAGGAAAGCAATAATACACCACATCATTAGGGCAAGCCTAGCAGCGAAGGTTATTAAAACAGAGATCTAGATCAATCTTCTTCAGATCACGTCTTCTACGAAGGAGACCCATGTTCTACAGAAAGAGTCGGGCAGAGCTCTTAACCGGAGTCTTCTTCTTCATCTATTCCCATTTCTCCATCCCGAGTGAAATAATCTCCTAGTCTCCAACGATCGAAAAGAAAGCAAGGCGGAATCCAGTCTTCAAACTAGTTTTCATTTTCATCATAGCTCTATCGCCCAGTCAAACCCTGCCTGCATTTCCATTGGAGCGAGTTCAAGTGGCGGGAAAAGGCAAGTCCGTCTAGTGTGAGTAGCATTACCTCGTACCATTATAGGAGTTGTTGATAGTCCTAGGTCCAGCCAGCTAGTAGCAATCTGTTTCAATCCATATGGAATGGATAAGAGGCGAGCACGTCAAATCCAGTGATCAAGCATTATCTGAGTTAATCCAATAAGCTAGCCTTACCCTCCAACCAGTGCTGCTAGTTTGGTTACGTCCACCAAACAGGCAAGGGGAACCTCTCATTAAAGTGCAAGCTATTCAGTGAGCAACCCAGTTATTGAGAAAGTCAGTGAACCTATCCCCTCTCATCTGGTGGTTGTTGTACTCTTGTCTAACCCATATTTATGGGCAAGCTTTAGTTCATACCGGGTAGCAAAGCAAGGTTAGGAGCGCAGCCACATGCCATGATCAGACTAGAAAAGAGAATGAATCGAGACCGACTTTTTTAGCTTCCATTTTCACTTTATGGAAGAGTTTGGCTTTCTATGGATTCCCCAGAGGCTCTGTAAAGACCAGTCAGCGACACAGAAATGGTTGAATCAGAGTTCTTGAGATTGGATTGGTGCCATGTATGTCTTTCCCTTCTGGCTCTCAGCGGTAGACCTCCTCGCCCTATCACATGCCAATGAAAAAGAACCTAAACCAAGTTCTCGGGCTAACCTTCTTTCTATTTGTTGGTGGCACATTGTCACTATATCCTTGCCCCCTTTCTTTGTCTTGGATAAGCTCTATTGCAGCAAGGGAGTCAGTTTCCACCATTAAGCGTGGTATTCTTCTATCCCTTACAAGGCTCAACCGCTTAAAGATGCTCCATAGTTCTGCTTCAAGGCTAGTTGTGTCTTGAATTTGACCATCGTATCCACACTGGAGTGCCTCTATCATCTCTTATGATTCCTATAATGCTAGCTGGTCCCGGGTTCCCCTTGGGACATCCATCTGTATTGAGCGCAGATGTACCTGGATCAGGAAAAGACCACAAGATTGGTTTTTTTGGTCTTTTGCATGGGTGGGAGGTCAAAGGCACATATTTGAGCCATCCCAACCAAAGCCCACCACTGAGACTATCGGAGTATACTCGAGTGCTGAAATCGAAATCAGGCCTCAACAAATGTGATCTACAGTTTAAGTGATTAAAATCAGTGAACTGTACTCGTACAAGCCAGCGGGTCAGGTTTACCAGACCGAGCAGGTGAACGACCAAGGAAAGTAGAGGATTCGGATTCGGTGAACGCTTCTCGTAAATGCCCCCTTGGTGAACGCATGGGTACCCTAGACTTCGTAATGGACAAACTTCGCCACAGAGTGACCTTTTTTTTTAGCGCACAATC